CCTAACTGAGCTATAGCCCTTGTGCTTGTGATACATATTTTATCATGTCGACAATCTCTTGTCAAGATAAATATTCCATGATGCAACATCTTATTTGTGCGATATGTTTGATTGGTATTGCTTATAAATGATATTCCATTTATAATCCGTCGATGCGACGAGTTCCATTTCTTTCTCTTTGTGATTATAAAAGACCTACTTAACTCAGTGGTTAGAGTATTGCTTTCATACGGCGGGAGTCATTGGTTCAAATCCAATAGTAGGTAGACCTTATTAGATATCAAAATCAATGGTATCTAATAAGTTTTTCTATCCATCTTGTTTTATTAATTTTTTATTTTTTCCATTCTTTTATATTTCATTTTTTTTTTTTTTTTTTTAATTCACAAATTTTTCCTTGTATTTAGAATCCGATTCCACTTATGATTCTATTTATAAAATTAGAAAAATAAAAAATAGGGTGTATAAACAGAACTTCTGTTTATACAGAAGTTCCTTTGATGATTATTGATTATTCGGAAGGCACCAACTAGTTACGAAATCACAGTGATAGCCTCTACTCGGGCTCTAGCTCGTCTAAGAGCTAGATTTGCCTCAATTATTTGTCTCTTTCCTTCAGCTTTCCTTAAGCTAGCCTCTGCTATTTCAAGAGTTTGCTGAGCTTCTTGTGGATCAATGTCACTACCCTTCTCCGCATCATTTACTAAAATAGTAATCTCATTATTGCCTATTCTAGCAAAACCGCCCATCAGAGCCATCGTTAACCATTGTTCGTTAAGACGTATTCTCAAAATACCAATATCGACAGCCGTAGCAATAGGCGCGTGATTTGGTAATACGCCAATTTGTCCACTATTGGTAGATAAAATGATTTCTTTCACTTCTGAATCCCAAACAATTCGATTGGGAGTCAGTACACAAAGATTTAAGGTCATTTCTTCAAGTTGTTCTCCATTTCTAAAGTCGTAGCCTTCGCTGTAGCTTCATCAATGTTCCCTACCAAATAAAAGGCCTGTTCAGGGAGACTATCTAATTCTCCGGAAAGGATCAATTTAAACCCTCTAATTGTTTCTGCTAGACCGACGTATTTCCCCGGGGAACCCGTAAATACTTCTGCTACGAAAAAGGGTTGAGATAAGAAGCGCTCGATTTTTCGTGCTCTTGCTACAGTTAAGCGATCCTCTTCGGATAATTCGTCCAACCCAAGGATAGCTATAATGTCCTGAAGTTCTTTGTAACGTTGTAAAGTTTGTTTAACTCTTTGCGCAGTTTCATAATGTTCTTCACCAACAATCTGAGGTTGGAGCATAGTTGATGTTGAATCTAAAGGATCTACTGCTGGATAGATACCTTTAGCGGCTAATCCTCTTGATAGTACAGTAGTAGCATCTAAATGCGCAAATGTCGTGGCAGGAGCGGGGTCAGTCAAATCGTCCGCAGGTACATAAACAGCTTGAATGGAAGTTATGGATCCTTCTTTGGTAGAAGTAATTCTTTCTTGTAAAGAACCCATTTCGGTACTAAGAGTGGGTTGATAACCCACAGCGGAAGGCATTCTACCCAATAAAGCAGATACCTCTGATCCTGCTTGGACGAAACGGAAGATATTATCAATAAATAGAAGTACGTCTTGTTCATTAACATCCCGGAAATATTCCGCCATAGTTAGGGCAGTCAAACCAACTCTCATACGAGCTCCGGGTGGTTCATTCATCTGACCATAGACTAGAGCTACCTTCGATTCTGCAATATTTTCTTCATTAATTACTCCTGATTCTTTCATTTCCATGTAAAGATCATTTCCTTCACGAGTACGTTCCCCTACTCCGCCAAATACGGATACACCTCCATGAGCTTTCGCAATGTTGTTAATTAATTCCATAATTAGTACTGTTTTCCCCACCCCAGCTCCCCCGAAAAGTCCTATTTTTCCCCCACGCCGATAAGGGGCTAAAAGATCTACTACTTTAATTCCTGTTTCAAAAATGGATAATTTTGTATCTAATTGTATAAAGGCAGGGGCAGATCTATGAATAGGGGATGTTGTGCGAGTATCTACAGGACCTAAATCATCAACAGGTTCTCCAAGCACGTTAAAAATTCGTCCTAGAGTCGCCCCGCCGACTGGAACACTTAGAGGAGCTCCCGTGTCAATCACTTCCATCCCTCTCATTAAACCATCTGTAGCACTCATAGCTACAGCCCGAACTCGATTATTTCCTAATAATTGCTGGACTTCACAAGTCACATTAATTTGTTGTCCAACAGCATCTCGCCCTTTAACTACCAAAGCGTTGTAAATATTTGGCATCTTGCCCGGTGGAAAGGCTACATCTAGCACCGGGCCAATGATTTGAGCGATCCGCCCCAGGGTCTTTTTTTCAAACGCGGAAACTCCAGGACCAGAAGTAGTAGGATTGATTCTCATAATAATAAATAAAAATAAAAAATATGTCGAATTTCTTTTTCAAAAAATTTTGAATCCAAAATAAATGTTCGA